GCTAATTATATAATTGTATAAATCATGGTTTTAGGGTTAATTTTTGTTAGTTAGTTTTGAAAAGTAAACTACTACTAGATTTAGGGGACGTTGTTTATAATTGTTTATATTATAGTTAACTTGGTTATTGAAATAAAATCTTTCGGTCGTGTGTATATTGGTGTATGTATATATTCTCCTTTATGGATTTTTTTTCTTTTGTGTATATTGGTGTATGTATATATTCGGGGTCTTTTTATATCTAATTTATCTATAGTAGCTAATTTTTTGAAATGCCCTATATTTGAGGATATGTTGGTTAACTGGGGATGTCTTGTTAGTAGGGAGTCGGTATCTGAATAGCTTGGAAGGTTATTGGGGGTGTTTTGGAGTTTGTGGATTAATATTTTCGCGTAGGATAGCATTGTGATTATCAATAAATAATGGTAGTTATTATTATTTTTCGCTAAGGATAATTTACCATATATGGAATTTAAGAGTAGTTTTATAACTCTTTTTTTTGTTATTTTTTGTTTGTATGTATGTAATATGAGATCTGTTAGTAAGTTAGTAGAATATTGGATAGAGAATTTGTGGATTGGAACGACGTGAAAGTTTAAGTTCTTTAAGTATTCTACTTCTTTTTCAGTTAATAAGCTGTGGGAGGATGTTAATGTGGTTGGTTTGAAAGGTATTTTTTCAAAATTTGGTTTTGTAATACTGGCTATTAAAAAATTGTAAAATTTTCTTTTTTCAGTCTTTTTTTCATGAGCAGGTAATCTGTTAATGAGAGAGAACGGGTAAAGGGAATTTACATCAATAAAATATGTTCTTTTCGAAATGTTTTGCCTAAAGCCCAGTAGAGTATTTATTTTGGCAATGTTAATATTTTTTTTTAGTTTGTGTGTATATTGGTGTATTGAAAATGTTCTCAGGAGATTTGATGAGAGGTTTGGAACTGAACTTTTTTTTTTATTGGTTTTTTTATATATTTTTTTTAGGTTAAGTTTTAATATTTTTGTGGTTTTTAAATTCATATTATGTAACGGTTATTTTGTGAATAATAGTTATGTTGGAGGCATTTGGCCCGTAGGTTTGTAGAAATCTTGTTATTTTTTTAAACAATGTTGTTTGTAGGTTTAACTTTTGAATGTCAAACCTTTTATAAGGTATGTGAAACAGTGTGTAATATTCATTATTAATGTGAAGTCATAGTATTTCGGTTTTGCCTCTGGGGTGTTGTTTTATTATTTTGTTTATAGTTAATTTTATGGAGTCGGAGGAAGGTTTAGTTGTAAATGAGTAATATATTCATGATTCTGAGATAGTTCTCTTTTTAGTAATTTTCATGTGTAATACGTATATATAATTGTTGGACTTTTCTATCAATCTTATAAGAAGTCAGATCAAGTAATATTATTTTATAAATAGTAAAGCTAATTCCTTTCGTACTAAAGTTTACAAATAGTCCATAATTGTAGATAGAAACCTTCCTGTCTTACGACGGAATGAACTCAAATCATGTGTGATTTTAATGGTCGAACAGACCAACCCTTAAAAGCTGCTGCACCTTTAGGATATCACAATTCAACATCGAGGTGGCAAACATTTCTATCGATAAGAACTCTTCAGAAATATTACCCTGTTATCCCTACGGTAACTTTTTTCTTAGTCGTTAATTTTTAAGATTCTTTTAACGGGTCATTATATCCTACCCATAGTAACTGGTTAATTGGTAAGTATGCAGTTAGGCTTTTATATATTATTAATTACCTTAAGATTTCCTCTGATACTGTTTTAGAGGTGGTCGCCCCAACCAAACTAGTTAGCCTAAATATTAATAACTGGTGGTGTAATTTTTTAGATTTAGGTATTTAGTAAAGCTCAATAGGGTCTTTTCGTCTTACAATTAATAAATAGCATCTTCACTATTAATTCAACTTTATTAATATTACTAATGAGACAGTTTAGGATTCGTATAACCATTCATTCCAGTCATCAATTAAATGACGAGTGATTATGCTACTTTATCACGGTCAGAGTTACCGCGGCTATTTAACTACTATTATTTTTTATTTGTAGCCATTGAGCAGGTCTCACCTTACAAATATTATAGCAAGGCTATGTTTTTGGTAAACAGTCGATCCTAGTAAATTATTGTATGTATAAATTTGCCGAGTTCCTTATTAGTAATTAAATTTTTTAGTATATTTTCTTTGGTTAGATGGTACAGTTTTTTTTAACCGGTTTTTCAAGATAGACTTTAGTGTTTATCCCTTCGTTTATTAAGGGACTGTTTAATATCTAAAACCTAAAATTTATTATTATTAATACCTGCATTATCTCCACTATTAATATAGTCTGTCCTACTACCTTTACAAAGCTTAAGGGTACGTTTAGTCGCCTTAATTGTTAATAGATGTGTTTTTGAAGGCCGCTATTACGCGTTGTTAATAAGATGGCTGCTTCCAAGCCCACTTGTTTCTTATCTGCACTTTATATTATATTGCACTTATTGATTTTAACGTCTTTAGCTTTTGTTGTGAGCTGTTTCTCAATGGACCATTAATCTTGTCATTAATGGTCTATAAATAATGTAAATTGGAGTTAAGTTTGCTGTTTTTAATTTAACTCAAGTTAGTATTATTTCTTCTTATAAAGATTTCGTAGAAAACCAGCTATTTCCAAGTTCGATTGGTATTTAACCTCTATTCCAAAATCATCCAAAACTTTTGAAACAGTTATTGGTTCGCACTTTTTGCTATTTTGGAATTGACCACTTGGTTTCGGGAGAAGTTGATTTTAAATTCTTTACATAAACGTAAGTTAACCAAATTTTTTCTTGCAGGTCCATTATACAAAAGGTACGTTGGATTACAACCGTTAGTTTAGAGAATTGTCATAATATAATCTTTCCTTCATAGTACTATTATTATCAATTTTACGTTTTTAGCACCAGATTTTAATAAATCTGAGAGGTTTATTCGTGACAATAGGTTCGCTCGCCGCTACTTCTATTCCTTTTTTATTTTATGAATGAATGTTTTCTGTAAAGTAATAAAGGTGTTTTCACTGCCAATTTTTAACCTATAATTATTAAGTTAAATAATCTTATTTAAGTGGTAAAAAAGTAAATTTAGTTATCTTCTCTAATTTTTAATTGGATCTAGTAACAGCAAAAACAAAAGGTAATTCATCATAAGTATGATGGCTTGGTGGAGAATTTTGAATTCATTCCAAGGATGGTTGGTATCCACTATTATTTGTTCATCCTACGAATTTTATTTCTTTATTAAATGCATCATATATAATATATATGAAAAATAATACGGCTACAATTGATATTGCAGATCCTAAAGAACTAATAATATTCCAACCGATAAAACTATCGGGAAAGTCTGAGTAACGTCTAGGCATTCCCGCTAAACCTAAGAAATGTTGCGGGAAAAATGTGGTGTTTACACCTATAAACATTAACCAGAAATGAACTTTTCCATAAACTTCGTTGTAAGAGTAACCAGTAATTTTACCGAATCAGTAGTAGAATCCTCCGAATATTGCAAAGACAGCACCTAGGGATAACACATAATGGAAGTGAGCTACTACATAATAGGTATCATGTAGAGCAATATCTAATGAACCGTTTGCTAGAATTACCCCTGTTAGTCCCCCTAAGGTGAAGAGGAAAACAAAACCCATAGCCCATAACATTGGCGTTTCAAACCTTATAGTTCCTCCATATAAAGTTGCTAATCAACTAAATATCTTTATTCCTGTAGGTACGGCAATTATCATGGTAGCTGCGGTGAAGTAAGCCCTTGTATCAACGTCCATTCCTACTGTAAACATATGATGAGCTCAAACAATAAAACCTAAAATTCCTATTGCTATCATAGCATAGACCATCCCTAAATATCCAAATATTTGTTTTTTGGAAGAAAATGTTGGTATTATTTGTGAAATAATTCCGAATCCAGGTAATATTAATATATATACTTCTGGGTGTCCAAAAAATCAGAATAAGTGTTGAAACAATATGGGGTCTCCGCCTCCAGCAGGATCAAAGAATGATGTATTAAAATTTCTATCTGTTAATAGCATAGTGATAGCTCCTGCTAATACAGGTAAAGATAAAAGTAATAGGATTGCGGTTACTAAGACAGACCATACGAATAATGGAATTTTATCCATCGTCATTCCTGGAGCTCTCATATTAAGAATTGTAGTAATAAAGTTAATGGCCCCCATTATGGAAGAAGCTCCTGCTAAATGTAGGCTAAATATACCCATATCTACAGATCCTCCAGAATGAGCTTGTATTGAACTTAGTGGTGGGTATATAGTTCAACCTGTTCCTACACCCTGTTCTACCAGTGATGATCCTAATAATAGTAAAAGTGCTGGGGGTAGTAATCAGAAACTAATATTGTTCAATCTAGGGAAGGCCATATCAGGGGCACCTATATATAAAGGTACAAATCAATTTCCAAAACCTCCTATTAAAACAGGCATAACAAAGAAAAAAATCATTATTAAGGCATGAGCAGTGACTACCACATTGTAAAGTTGGTCATCGCCTAACATAGAGCCTGGGCCGGACAATTCAAGTCTTATAATCATACTAAAGGCTGTACCTATCATTGCGGAAAAAGCGCCAAATATTAAGTATAAAGTTCCTATGTCTTTATGGTTAGTTGAGAATAATCATCTTGATAAATATGTGTTCATGTCTATTATATCCTAATAATACATGTTAAATAAGCTTTTTAAAACTTTTCTCTGAAGATATAATAGAAATGATCAAATATATAGTTTTATGAACAATTATTAATTCATTATATAGTGATGTAGCAACAGATTGGCAACTATCCTTTCAAGACGGAAGTAGTCCAATAATGGAAGAGATAGGGTTTTTACATGATGAAATTATGTTTATTGCTCCTTTAATATCTGTTATGATTTTTTGATTGATGGTTAGATCTGTATATAGTAAATATAAATACAAATTCTTAGTAGAGGGGACTTTAATTGAGATTATATGAACAATTATTCCTGCAGTAATATTAGTATTTATAGCTTTTCCTTCTTTGAAACTACTTTATTTGATGGACGAAACTATGGAACCTGCAATAACTATTAAAGCAGTTGGGCATCAGTGATATTGAAGTTATGAATATTCTGATTATGACGTAAATGACTTAGAATTTGATTCTTATATGATTCCCACATCAGATTTAGAGGAAGGAGATAACAGACTTCTCGAAGTAGATAATTGTTTGGTTTTACCTATTCAATCTCATGTTAGAGTTTTAGTTACCGGAGCTGATGTTATTCATTCATTTGCAGTTCCTTCTTTAGGGATCAAACTAGATGCTGTACCTGGTAGATTAAATCAATCTAATATATTCTTAAAAAGGTCTGGATTATTTTATGGACAATGCTCTGAAATTTGTGGTAGTAATCATAGTTTTATGCCTATAGCAATAAGAGGGGTATCATTAGAAAATTTTGTAAGTTGAGTAGAATCTAAAATTTCGGAAGAGTAAATTTAGAGGAGTTAAGTTAAAGAAAACTGATTGCCTTCAAAGCTATTAATATTGGTTCAAGTCCAATACTCCTTGTTTTTATGCCTCAATTAGACGTAGTAACGTTTATAAATCAGTATATATGAACTATAAGTTCTATTACAATAATGGTTGTAATAGTAATGTTATTAATTATCCCTTCTATAAAGATGTTAATTGAGATTAGAAATGTTAATGTTGATGAGTCTGTAAGTTATACAGAGAAAAAAGAATTTATAAGTTTTAAAAAACTTATTAATTATATTTAATGGCAAGTTATTTTGATCAGTTTACAATCGTTAGTTTGTTACCAGGATTTACTAATAATTCATTGATGCTGTTAATAGGAATTATGGCAACCTTGTTATTTTTTAGGGTTACTTATTTGGTTCCCAGGAGATGGCAAACTCCTATAGAAGTGCTTTACGACCATTGGGTAAATTTGGTAAAAGATAGTTTGGGGAATCCGGGACTTAAGTATTTCCCATTTGTTTTTTCATTGTTTTTATTAATAGCTTGATTAAATATTCTAGGTCTTTTTCCTTATGTGTTCACTGTTGGAACTCATATAATTGTTACATTTGGTATTTCACTATCAATTTTAATAGTAGTAACAATACTAGGAATTAAAAACTTTAAATTTAATTTTTTTAGTATGTTAATGCCTCAAGGAGCTCCCATGGGACTAGCCCCTCTGTTAGTTTTAATAGAAACTGCTAGTTACCTTTCTAGAGCAATTTCTTTAGGTGTTCGACTTGCAGCTAATTTATCTGCAGGACATTTATTGTTTGCTATATTGGCTAGTTTTAGTTATAAAATGATTATAAATAATTTATTATTATTGAGTATATTTCCTTTAAGTATAATGGTATTTATTACTGTTTTGGAAATAGCAGTAGCACTTATTCAGGCATATGTATTTTGTTTGTTAACAACAATATATTTGGAAGACACTTTAAAATCTCACTAATGTCTAATGTATTTCACCCATATCATTTAGTTGATCCTAGCCCTTGACCCTACGTAGCTTCTTGTGGTGCATTTCTGTTAACCTTGGGTAGTGTTATTTATTTTCATTACAGTTTTATATGAATAATGTTATTAGGTTTATTGATGTTTACCGTCACTTTTGTGGTTTGATGCAGAGATGTGGTAAGGGAATCCACATTTCAAGGCCATCATACTGAAATAGTAAAAAGAGGATTAAAAATAGGAATGTTGCTATTTATAGTATCAGAAGTATGTTTTTTTGTTTCTTTCTTTTGGGCCTTTTTTCATAGTAGTCTAGCTCCAGCAATTGAACTAGGTGCACTATGGCCTCCCGTGGGTATTCAAATATTAAATCCTTTTTCAGTTCCTTTATTAAACACAGCAATATTGTTGAGTTCAGGAGCTACTGTAACTTGAGCACATCATGCTATAATTAATGGACAACGTGAACAAGCAATTACAGGTTTAATGTTTACTATATTCTTGGGTATAATATTTACTGTATTACAAGGGGTAGAATATTATGAAGCACCTTTTGCCATTTCTGATTCCGTGTATGGGTCAACATTTTTTATGGCCACAGGTTTTCATGGTTTTCATGTATTGATTGGAACAACTTTTTTATCAGTATGTATACTAAGATTAATATTCCACCAATTTACTAGACATCATCATTTCGGTTTTGAAGCAGCTAGTTGATACTGACATTTTGTAGATGTTGTATGGTTATTTTTATATGTATGTATATATTGATGAGGATCTTAATGTCCTTGTAAGATAAACTAAAGGTAAGTTGTCAGACTCATAATCTGAATAAGTAGGTTCAAATCCTTCTCTTACAACAATGATTTATACCTTTTATGAAATATTATTATTAGTCGTTCTAATTTTATCTCTCGTCATAAAAATTCCGTTAAATTATTTTAATAGGATATTTATATTAATTTTGATAACACTATTTGTGTTTTATAGCCCCGTTAACAGCGTTGTTACAGAATGAGAATATTTCGTAAAATTAAGCTGTTTAATAATAGGAGTAGCCTGTATTAATTTCAAACCTCAATTTGTTGTTACTTCTACGGAAATATTAATAATGTGCGTAATATTAGCTTCAATGGTTATGGTATCATGTACCAATTTACTAGGATTATACTTATGTCTAGAATTACAAAGTTTATCTGTGTTCATACTATTGGCCAGAAAAAGACAAAACATAGATAAGGTAGAGGCTTCTTTAAAATATTTTGTTCTAAGTTCAATATCTTCAGGATTGTATTTGTTGGGTGCATCATTAATGTTTATGAACACAGGTTCTTGTGATTACATACCTTTGTCTTATACTGGTTATAGTATAGAAAAGTCTTTACTTATAGTAGCATTATTATTTAAGTTAGCTGCTAGTCCTTTTCATTTTTGAGCTCCAGATGTTTATCAAGGCTCTGATAATAAAGCACTTATAGTATTAGGTACACTACCGAAAATTAGTATATTTGGAATATTTATAATATTATTCCCTATTAACAAGTTAGTAATGATAGCTACAATACTATCCTTATTAGTTGGAGCAATAGGTGCTATTAATCAGGCTAATTTTAAAAGATTATTAGCATATAGTAGTATTTTAGGAATGGGTTTTGTTTTGTTTGGACTAAACACTATGTGTTACCAAGGGTTAGAAGGAGGATTAATTTATCTGATAATATATTTAGTAACATTCTTAGCAATAATTATCGTTTCAGAAATAATCATAAAGGAAAACTCTTTAATAATAGAATTATCCAGTTTCTTATCATACAATAAAATTTTGTTATCATTATTTACCTTATTAATTTTTTCTCTCGCAGGAATTCCTCCCTTAGGAGGGTTTATTGCTAAGTGATTTGTAATATCTTCTGCTATTACTCAGGGATTTATAATTTCTTCAATCTTATCTATAATTTGTGCTATGGTTGCAGGAGTATACTATTTAAGATTAATAAAAATTAGTTACTTTGAATATGATAAATCTTTCTTAATGTGAAAAAAAGTGTTATTAGGAAAAGAAGATATATTCTACGTACCTTCTGTAGCATTAGGTTGTATTGTATATTTTATCACTTTTCTATTATTATCCCCTCAAGTTATATATGAAATAACTCACTATAGTGCAATATCAATTTTTTAGATGTTTACTCTAATTATATTTTTTCCTTTATTAAGTTTTTTTATGTTATTATTATTTGGTAGAAAATTAGGAATTGAGGGAAGTAATTTATTTTCTTGTATCATGATGTTCTGTGCTACCTCATTATCCATTACTTTATTTTATGATTTAATCCAAACTAACAGTGTAACTTTTATTTATTATTGAACATGAGTTAGTTTCATTTTATTAAATAATAACTTATCTTTTTTTGTTGATACAATGTCCGCAAGTATGATTTTAGTAGTTAATCTAGTTTCTTTTTTAGTTCATGTATATTCAGTTTCATATATGAGAGGAGATCCTCATACCCCTAGATTCATGGGTTATTTATCTATGTTTACATTCTTTATGTTATTACTTGTTGCAGCTCAAAATTATTTACAATTATTTATTGGTTGAGAGGGGGTCGGCCTTTGCTCTTATTTACTAATAAATTTCTGGTATGGAAGAATTCAAGCTAATAAAGCAGCTATTAAAGCTATGTTAGTAAATAGAATTGGAGATGCCGCTCTTGTTGCTGCTATAATACTGATATGGTTAAATTATGGGTCAATAAATTTCTTAACAGTATTGCCAGTAATAAATGTGAAAACTACAGCGATTATTCCTTTATTATTATTAATAGGTGCTGTTGGTAAATCTGCTCAAATAGGTCTTCATACTTGACTTCCTGACGCTATGGAAGGACCTACACCTGTTTCAGCTCTTATTCATGCTGCTACTATGGTTACTGCTGGTGTATATTTAATAATTAGATCTTCAGTTTTGTTCGAAAATTCACCGGCAATATTAATAATTACTGTTGTTATAGGGTCCATTACAGCATTATTTGCTGCCACCATAGGTTTAGCTCAAAATGACATAAAGAAAATTATTGCATATTCTACGTGTAGTCAGCTAGGGTTTATGGTCTTATCATGTGGAATTTCTTACTATTCTCTAGCTCTATTTCATTTAGTAAATCACGCTTTTTTTAAAGCTCTCTTATTTTTAAGCGCAGGTTCCATTATTCATAGCTTACTTGATGAACAAGATGTAAGAAAAATGGGGAGTGTTATTATGGTTCAACCTCTATCTTATTTCTTTGTATTAGTAGGCTCGTTAGCTTTGGCAGGATTTCCTTTCCTATCCGGATATTACTCTAAAGATTTGTTGTTAGAGTTATCTTCCAAAGAATATTTTGTAATTTTTGGCTGTTGAATGGGTTTATCTGCAACCTTATTAACTGCCTTCTACTCATTTAAACTAATTTCCAGGACTTTTTTATTGTTTCAAAATACCTCTCGAATTCAATGACTTAAATCCCATGAGGGAGATTGGTTCTTATTAATTCCTTTGGTACTATTGGCAATAGGGAGTATTTTTTCTGGGTATTTATTGAATGATTCTATATTAAATTTTGTAATCCATCCTATAGTTTCATTTAATATTAAAATGTTACCCCTAATCCTCTCACTATTAGGAGGATCCTTAGGAATCTTATTGTTTATTATCACAAAAAAAACATGAAAATTATTTTTTGTACTTAAAATAAGATTGGTTTATCAATTTTTATCTTCTGCATGAGATTTTGATAAAATATTTAATAAATTTATAATAGCCCCCACATTAAGATTTGGTTATATTATATCTTTCAAGAATTTTGATACTGGTATTTTAGAAAAATTAGGTCCAATTGGAGTATCTAATTATGGCATTAAAATTTCAAAAAAGATTTCCGAAGTCCAATCAGGGTATTTATTTAATTATGCTATTTTAATTATTTTATTCTCTTCTTTGTTTATTTTATTTAGTTAATTCCTTTGACTTTGAGGATATTTAAATGCATTTATCTTTTTAATACATGCTAGTAAAAGCGAACAGGTGAGTTAATCTGCAAAAAAACACTGCAGAAAATTACCAGGAAAATATTTTAATAATATAAAAATTTCCTAAGACAATAAGGATAAATCCCACATTTTTACTGAAACAAGGAAAAATATAATGCAGCAGTATAGAATATTGTATAATTAACTACAGTTAGATACAGAAAGATAGCTAAAGTTGTCAAATCAGGTGCCAGCAGACGCGGTTATACCTGAAACTTAAGTTTTATAGCAAAATTGGCAAAAAGGATGTGTAATCTAATAAAAAAAGAGCATAGAACAGACTATGAAGAGATTAAATTCAATAACATTGTCTAGAATTTCTATTATTCTCAAATTATAAGAAACATTAAATAGTAGATAGCCAATAGGATTAGATACCCTAGTAACCTACTACCTAAACATAAATTAAATTATATTAATAAAACAATTCGCCTGAGTAGTATAATCAATTGATTGAAATTCAAAAAGTTTGGCTGTTCATTTTCCAATTAGAGGATTGTGTAATTTAATATGATAATCCGCATAAAACCTTACCCTACTTAGATAATCAAGTGCTGCATGGCCGTCATTAGTTTGTGTGTATAATTAACAGACTAAACCTTCAAAAGATTAAGTCAGGTATTATGGCCTTAATAGTAGGGGATATATGCAATACAATTTTTATAAGAACAAAATAATAAAGATCGGATATGATTTGAAAATTTATTGAAGTTGAATTTAACAGTAATCGAAGACCATAATGCTTCGATGAATAGGTTCAAATGTTAGTACAAATTGCCCGTCACCTTTCGTAACTAATAAGTTAATTATTAGAAATTAAAGCAAGTCGTAACATAGTGAGGGAAAGGGAACTTTTCCTTGAAAATTATAAAATGATTTCTCCTGTCTTTGCCATTTTAACCGTTATTTCTGCTGTTATGGTTATTACTTCTATTAACCCTGTTCATTCAATAGTGTGATTAGTTTTATCTTTCATAGGTTCAGCTATGATTTTTTTGCAATTACAAATAGATTTTATAGCTTTAGCAACACTCATTATATATGTGGGAGCAATAGCTATACTGTTCATATTTGTTATAATGATGTTAAATTTGTCTTTACTAGACATAGACTATAATGTAGCTTTAGTTTTACCTTTAGGAATAATTTCAGTAACTACTGTTACTACATTAATAACTGGGTTTAATTTTTCTAACTATATCAGCAATCACAACGATATATTGGAAATAAAAAATATCTCTACTCTCCAAACTATAGGAACTGAACTTTATTCAGATTATGCAGGTTTTCTTATATTAGCTAGTATCATCTTACTAGCAGGAATGATAGGGGCTATAGTATTAACGCTAGATCCAAGTAATAATACAAAACGACAAGATAACTTTATACAAATTAGCCGTGATTTTCATAACTTTTCAAAAAATACTAATAATACTAATCATTAGTCTATTATTATCAATAGTAATAGCTGTTGCATCATATGTACTCGGTGACACTTCTCCAGATAAAGAAAAAGTATCTGTTTACGAATGTGGATTTTCACCTTACGATAATCCAGGTAGTCCGATTTCTGTAAGATTCTTCTTGATTGGGATATTATTTTTGATATTTGATTTAGAAATTTCATTATTGTTTCCATGATCGATTTCTTCTTACTTAACTTCAATATTGGGAATTTGAATAATATTCGCATTTTTGTTAATATTAACATGGGGACTTATATATGAATGAATAAAAGGAGGCTTAGAATGGGAATAAAATCTCTCACCATCTATTCTTTTACTTTATTTTTATTAGGTCTGTTAGGCATATCAATTAATAGATCCAATTTAATACTTTTATTAATGTCAGTTGAATTAATGTTATTATCTACTTCCATTCTATTCGTTATTGCATCTTCATTTTATGGGCAGATAACAGGACAACTATTTACTTTATTTATATTCACTGTTGCAGCTGCAGAATCGGCAATAGGTCTCGCTATAATAGTTTCTTACTTCAGATTACGAGGAAAAATTTCTATAAAAATGTTAAACGTTCTAAAGGGGTAATGATAAGTATGTTAATTGACATAGTAAAAATCCTAATAATAATATTACCAGTTCTTATATCCGTAGCTTACCTTACTTTGGCAGAACGTAAAATATTGGGCTATATGCAAGCTAGAAAAGGTCCAAATATAGTCGGGATTTATGGACTACTCCAACCATTAGCTGATGGAATTAAATTATTTACTAAAGAGATGATCATTCCCAACCATTCAAATATTATTATTTATTTTATATCTCCTATTTTATTTCTTACTTTGGCACTTATATTGTGAGGGGTACTACCATATTCATTAAATTCTTCCTTCAGCCCTATTAATTTGGGAGTATTATTAATACTAGCAATTTCTTCAGTAAGCGTATATGCAGTTTTAATGTCAGGTTGGGCAAGTACATCAAAATATGCTTATTTAGGTTCTTTAAGAGCGGCCGCACAAATGATAAGCTATGAAGTTTCCATGGGATTAATATTATTATCTGCGATAATTTGTATTGGGTCTCTAGATTTAGCCAAAACATCTTGATTTCAGGCTAATTCCTCATTTCTAATAATTACACTACTTCCATGTGCTATTATGTTCTTAATTTCTTTAGTAGCTGAGACAAACAGAGCTCCATTTGACTTAACTGAAGGAGAATCAGAACTTGTTTCAGGCTACAACGTCGAATATTCCTCTATGTCCTTTGCTTTATTATTCCTGGCAGAATATGCCAATATAATATTTATGTCTGCTTTGTTTTCAATAATATTTTTAGGGGGCTGAAATGTACTAGGTCTAAATTCAACTATATTTCTAGGTATAAAAACTAGTATAATTTCAATGTTTTTTATATGGATTAGGGCATCTTTTCCTAGAATAAGATATGACCAATTAATGACACTTTTATGAAAGTCCTACCTTCCCCTTAGTCTAGGTATTTTGTTATTAACTGGAGGAATTTTATGGGCATTAGGAGGTTTACCTGTATTATAAATGATATATATGATCTTACTAACCTTAATAATCGCTATAGTATTAATTGTATTTACTAACAATACCCATTTCTCTCGTATTAAAAAAATAGGTCTACTATTTTCTTTTATAGCATTATGATTATCTCTTCTTTTATGAGTAATTTACAATTTTCAACCTCTATTTCAGTTTAGTCAGTCAACAAATTGAATATTAACATACTTATCTGTTTCTTGAGGACCTTTACATTTCGGGATAGACAAAATTTCACTTCCTTTTATTATATTAACTAGCTTGTTAACCCCAATTTGTATATTAATTAGTTGAAACACCATCAATTACTTAGTAAAAGAGTTTATTATTCTATTACTGTTAATTCATCTCCTGTTGATTCTTGTGTTCACTTCTCTTAATATTTTACTATTCTATATAACTTTTGAAGGAATATTAATTCCAATGTTTTTGATTATAGGGATATGGGGGTCAAGAAAGGAAAAAGAAAGAGCGGCCTATTATTTCTTTTTTTTTACTTTAGTAGGATCTTTATTTATGCTGCTAGGAATATTCACGCTATATAAAAACTATGGAACATTAGATTATCATATTTTATCTACATGTGAAATCCCTAAAGACTTACAACTATGGATATTTACAGGTTTCTTTTTAAGCCTTGCTGTAAAAATACCAAAAATACCTGCACACATATGATTACCTCAAGCCCATGTAGAAGCTCCTGTTGCAGGATCTGTTTTATTGGCTGGTATTTTATTAAAATTAGGAGGCTACGGTTTTCTCCGATTCTCTTGAACATTATTCCCTTATGCCGCGGAGTTTTACTCTCCTTTAGTGATGCTTTTGGGATCCATAGCTGTCATATATGCAAGTTTATGTACTTGTAGACAGGTAGACGCTAAAAAATTAGTTGCTTATTCCTCGGTAGCGCACATGGGATTAGTAACAATAGCAATTTTTTCTAAAACTTCAGAGGGATTAATTGCCAGTATAATTTTAATGATTGCCCACGGGTTTGTAAGCTCAGGTCTATTCATTATAGTAACCAATCTTTATGACAGATTCCACACCAGAACTATTAGATACTATAAAGGTTTAGTGTATACAATGCCAGTGTTCACGAGCTTATTTTTCATACTAATTTTAGGTAACATAGCCTTTCCTATTACCATGAATTTTATAGGCGAATTCATATCTATTGTGTCCGCCTCTCAGTTCAGTTTTGTAGCCATGATTTGTCCTCTGATAGGTATGGTATTATCAGGAGCGTATAGTCTTTTATTATTCAATAAGTCTTCCTTCGGATCTCCTTCACAATTTACTCTGTTCCCCAGAGATTTAACAAGAAAAGAATTTCAAGCTCCCATAATTTTAATAATATTTACTATTTTCCTTGGAATTAATCCTACAATCCTCACTTATAGTCTAATAACTCCATTTACATAATAATGAGAATCAGAAAGTATAACCCATTAGCAACAATCGTTAATGACATTTTAATAGATTTACCATCACCTTCCAACATAAGTTATTTATGAAATTTTGGTTCACTTTTAGGTCTTTGTCTAGTAATACAAATATTAACAGGAATATTTTTATCAATGCACTATTGTGCTGACACCAATTTAGCATTTTCATCAGTTGCCCATATAATGAGGGATGTAAACTACGGCTTTGTCCTAAAATATGCTCATGCAAACGGAGCCTCATTATTTTTCTTATGTGTGTATATCCATATGGCTAGAGGACTTTACTACGGTAGCTTTATGAAAAAAGAATTGTGATTTTCTGGAGTAACAATTTACCTACTAATGATGGCAACAGCATTTATAGGATACGTTTTACCATGAGGGCAAATGTCCTTTTGAGGAGCAACTGTAATCACCAATTTAGTCTCCGCAATTCCTTATGTAGGAAATGATATAGTTCAGTGATTATGGGGGGGTTTTAGCGTATCAAATGCGACTTTAAATAGGTTTTTTAGTCTACATTACTTACTTCCATTTCTTATAGCAGGTTTAGGTGCTGCCCACTTAATTCTATTACACCATAATGGTTCATCAAATCCAGTCGGACTGCGCTCAGATGTAGATAAAATACCTTTCCACTCTTATTTCTCTTACAAAGATATCTATGGAATTATTTTACTAACAACCATACTTTCTGGACTAATATTTTTCACACCTAACATATTAGGTGATACAGAAAACTACATACAAGCAAATCCTTTAGTGACCCCTGTTCACATACAACCTGAATGATACTTTTTATTTGCTTATGCCATATTGAGATCTATACCAAACAAACTAGGAGGAGTCATTGCTATGTTAGCAAGTATTTTGGTCTTGTACACACTCCCATTTATTCATAAAGCATATCAAAGATCAAATTCTTTTAGACCCTTATCTAAACTATTCTACTGGTTATTTATGGGAAATTTTCTATTGCTAACCTGAATAGGGTCTCAACCAGTAGAAGATCCTTACATAATCATAGGACAGATTTCTACCGTATTATATTTTTCATATTTCATAATAATGATACCAATTTCTGACTTTGTTGACCGAAAGATTTTATTTCAATAACCAAGTTAACTATAATATAAACAATTATAAACAACGTCCCCTAAATCTAGTAGTAGTTTACTTTTCAAAACTAACTAACAAAAATTAACCCTAAAACCATGATTTATACAATTATATAATTAGC